CGGTCAATACACCCAAAACCACACCAGTAACCCAAGTCAATTCACGAGGTTTTTTAAAACCACCAGTGAGATACACACGAAATACGTGCAGAATCATCATTAGGACCATCATACTTGCCGACCATCGATGAACTGATCGGATTAACCAACCAAAGTTAGCTTCAGTCATTATATATTGAACAGAAGCAAAAGCCTCTGTAACGGTTGGACGATAATAAAAAGTCATAGCGAATCCCGTAGCTACTTGTACTAAAAAACAAGTAAGCGTAATTCCTCCTAGACAATAAAATATGTTGACGTGAGGAGGAACATATTTACTAGTTATATCATCTGCAATTGCCTGAATCTCAAGACGTTCTTCGAACCAATCATAGATTTTATTGAGATAGGTAAAACAAGGAGACCCCCCCCCCCCGAGAACCGTATATGAAAATTTCATCTCGTACGGCTCAAACATAAACACCCCAATACTATAGTTCTAACGGATGTGTGGAATAGAAAGTTTTAAATTTATGAATTCTATGCATTCCTTTGTTTTTTTTTTCTTAAGATATGTAAAGAATAAAAAACACGAAAACTATTCTTTGTGGTTATAATGCCAAAAAATCAAGTCGGCTCATTCGTCTCTATATTGATCATTATAGGCCTCTTGAATCTTCTATTTACCTATTTTCTTTGTTGTTATTTATGTGTAATGCAGCTTTACTGTTGTTTTTTTATTGATAGGAATTCTCTTGTTAAGACCCTATGAATCGATTAAAACCTCAGATTCATACTAGAACCACGACGATTCAATAAAACCTTCTCAAAATAAGTCCCAAAATTCCCTGAGTAAGAACCGTTGGATGATCACTTATTCAATGACTAGATCTAATGACGAAAAATCAAAAGAAATCTTTGTCCTTTGATCAAAATAAGTCTAAACGGAAGTTTGAAAGAAAAAAAATTTTCTATTTATAACTTCTAACTCTTTAAAATTTTTCCGGCCACGAGGTCTGACTATTAAGTATGAATCATAGTTCTAATACTTTGTAATGTAATCTATTTCATATATTCCGTGCTCCAGATACAAAAATGAATATCCGACGAAGTAAAACCATCTCTATCAAGATGACAGATCTATTCTCTGTACTAGCCATAGGATCAATTATAACAAGTCACACACTCATATTCCGGAAATACAGAAAAAAGAAATTCCACGGTCGAACTACCAAAATAGACTGGGATAAAAATCAGAAAACTAAATGCTTCACTTTGTATTGAAAAAGCTAGTTAATGGTTTTTGTAAATTTAATTCATTAAATCTAATTCATTGAAATTCCATCTAGTAAAATGGAAGAATTATAAATCTCCAAAATAATAGATAGAAATACTGCAAATAGAGCCATTGCGAGACCCATCAAAGGAGTAGTTCCCCAACCAGGAGCTACTTTACCATATTCTGAATTCAATGGTTTCAATAAACTCCCAGCATTAGTTCGTTTGGGGCGACCAGATCTAGAACTACCCTCAACGGTTTGTGTAGCCATAATATTTTATATTCATTAAGATCTGTTGACTTTGTATACCATTCCGTTGTAAATAAATGATCTTATCATAGATCCATTGTGGTCTTAAAACTACATAATGTCTTAAAACTATATAATAATGGAAACAGCAACCCTAGTTGCCATCTTTTTATCTGGGTTACTTGTAAGTTTTACCGGGTACGCCTTATATACTGCGTTTGGGCAACCCTCTCAACAACTAAGAGATCCATTCGAGGAACACGGGGACTAGTCGAAGTAACGATCCTCCCAATAGTGGGAGGATCATTATTTTCAATTGAGATAATGAAAAATCATTTCACCATTTTACTTTTTAGTTGGAACTTTGGGCGGTTCGCGAAAAAAGATAGCGAAAAAAATTATTCCTAGAGTTGAGACTAAAAGGAATGTATAAACCAATGCTTCCATAGATTCGATCGTGGTTTACAATTATAGCTTCCATAGCTGTTTATTTTGGACCGTCTCCTGGATAAAGAAAGAACAAAAGTCAAAGAAAAGGCCAAATGTCAAATCAAGATTTATCCAGTACCCCAACCCTATAGTCAGTCAAATAAAATAAAAACGAAAGGTAACAAAGCAATATGTATCAAACCCCCTGTCTTCTTGTAGTTGGATCTCCAAGTTTTTGGAATGCCCCAAATTCCACTTGAGCATCTAAATCTGGATCAATACCAGCAAAAACATCTCTAAATAGGGTTCTAGCACCATGCCAAATGTGTCCGAAAAAGAAGAGCAAAGCAAACGAAGCATGCCCAAAGGTAAACCAACCCCTTGGACTGCTACGAAAAACACCATCGGATTTCAAAGTAGCACGGTCTAATTCAAAAATTTCACCCAATTGAGCACGTCTAGCATATTTTTTCACAGTAGCAGGGTCACTATAACTGACTCCATTTAGTTCGCCGCCATAGAACTCAACAGTTACACCTACTTGTTCGACACTATATTTTGATTCTGCCCGTCTAAAAGGAACATCAGCTCTAACAATTCCGTCCCCATCGACCAAAACAACTGGAAATGTTTCAAAAAACGTCGGCATACGACGTACAAAAAGTTCATGCCCCTCTTTATCTCTAAAGATAGGATGTCCTAACCACCCAACAGCTATTCCATCCCCGTTGTCCATTGAACCCGCTCTGAATAATCCCCCTTTTGCCGGATTATTACCGATGTAATCATAAAAAGCTAGTTTTTCAGGAATTTTAGACCAAGCTTCAGATAAACTTTGATTTTCGGCTAAGCCAGCACCAATTCTTCGATATATTTCTTGTTGGAAGTATCCTTGATCCCATTGATAGCGCGTCGGACCAAACAATTCAATCGGGGTAGTTGCTGAACCATACCACATAGTTCCAGCAACTACAAAAGCTGCAAAAAAGACAGCAGCAATACTACTGGAAAGGACGGTTTCAATATTTCCCATACGTAACCCTTTGTATAGGCGTTGGGGCGGACGAACACTAAGATGAAATAGGCCTGCCAATATGCCTAAGGTCCCTGCTGCAATATGGTGAGAAGCTATTCCTCCCGGAACAAAAGGATCAAAACCTTCCACACCCCACGCTGGATTTACGGCCTGTACCCTTCCAGTTAATCCATAAGGATCGGACACCCATATTCCAGGGCCATACAATCCTGTTACATGAAATGCACCAAAACCAAAGCAAGCCACCCCTGAGAGAAATAAATGAATTCCAAAGATTTTAGGCAAATCCAAAGAGGGTTTTCCTGTACGTTCATCAGTAAATATTTCTAGATCCCAATACACCCAATGCCAGATAGCTGCCAAAAAACACAAGCCAGAAAACACAATATGTGCCCCGGCCACACCTTCGTAACTCCAAATACCCGGATTCGTTACAGTCCCTCCTGTGATACTCCAACCGCCCCACGAATTCGTTATTCCTAAACGAGTCATGAAGGGTATAACGAACATACCCTGTCTCCACATTGGATCAAGAACAGGATCAGAGGGATCAAAAACGGCTAATTCGTATAGAGCCATCGAACCGGCCCAACCAGCAACCAGAGCTGTATGCATTATATGGACAGCAATCAAACGACCCGGATCATTCAATACGACGGTATGAACACGATACCAAGGCAAACCCATGGAAATACCCCTTTATCAACGAAAAATAGACACAATGTAACTTTATTGCATTGAAAAAAGCTATGCTATGGACCCCCTTTTTTAGGGGATTCTCTCGGGGAAAGCATTAATATTTGTTTGATGCTTTGCGTAATAATTACTTTTAGTAATAATGAAACTTTTTTGTTCGTAGGAACAAAAAGAAGCAGATCTATTCTATACCCGATAAGTAACAATACGCAATGGTAAGGGGTTGATACCATTTTATATGGGTGAATCTATATATATTTGTTCATCATTCAAAGGACTCATTTGGAAGAATTTTCCTTAATTCATTTTGTCTTCTTTTTTTTTTATTTTATGAACTTAGTCAATCTATGGATAAAATGGGATAATAAAATCAATAGCATTAGGCCACTAAACCCACTGTTACGCTTTCACATCAAAGTGAGATATAGTACTTAATTTTTCTTTTATTTAATGCCTATTGGTGTTCCAAGAGTACCCTTTCGAAGTCCTGGAGAGGAAGATGCATTGTGGATTGACGTATAGTGCGACTTGTCAGATATATTGGGCATACGGTATTTCCCCGTTCTCTTCCCCGATCGAGATATTCCCTCTTTCGCCCGAGAAAGATTGATTCAATTATCAAAAATTTGGAGCGTGAAGTGCAATTAGATCCATTTTTTAGGGAGGGTATACGGATTAATATTATCAATTAGAATAATTTATGGTTGGCTTGGTTAGACCAATTAAATGAAGTATCCAGGCTCCGTTTAGAAAAAAACCAATTGGTAATAAATATATTTAATATATTTATGATTACGACTTAATATCATATTTATATCATATTTTAGTTATTTCGATTTATTTAGGTATTTAGAAATAAAAGTGATGCTAATCAATCGAGTAATATGATGAATGCGTTGAATATTTGTTGGAAGACATGAAATGAATAAAAAAAAATAGGGAAGTCGTAGCAAAAGGACGTGGTATTGGGGCATTTGTCCTATATGTACAAATCCAAATCGGGCGGATCTTTACGCGGAGTAGAGCATAAACCTAAAAAAATTGAAGAAGCCTAGTCAGGAACAAGAAAATTACATCGCGATTAAAATTGTATCTCGATGAAACAATACATCAATGAGAAGTTAGTCAGATAAGCTTAGCAATTTTTTTAGATAAACAAAACAGGCCAAAACTCATCTTTCGTGAAAAATGAAAGAAAAGTCCATTTTATCTATTTTATTTTTATTAAGTTAAGTTAAAAACCTGTTATGAAAAAAAAAGCTAGAATCTACACATTGATTCTCTTTTTTCATGATTTTTGTTGAACCGTATGCATCAAAAGGTGCATGTACGGTTTCTAAGGGATACCATTTTATCCCAATCAACCGACTTTATCGAGAAAGATTACTTTTTTTAGGCCAAGGGGTTGATAGCGAGATCTCGAATCAACTTATTGGTCTTATGGTATATCTCAGCATAGAGGATGATACCAAAGATCTTTATTTGTTTATAAACTCTCCTGGCGGGTGGGTAATACCCGGAGTAGCTATTTATGATACTATGCAATTTGTGCGACCAGATATACAGACAATATGCATGGGATTAGCGGCTTCGATGGGATCTTTTATTCTTGTCGGAGGGGAAATTACCAAACGTCTAGCATTCCCTCACGCTCGGCGCCAATGAGTTTTTTATTTGATTTGAGAGAAAAAAGAAAACTATGCCTTCGCTCTATATGAATATTTAAGTAATAATAGCATGGCACTTCGAATTCGATATGAGAAATGTTTTTTATTTAAACCGTTAGATTACGTATCGAAAGAGTAGTATGAGATAACAAAGGCATTTTCGAGTTTAGTCAATCCGTCGGGAGGCCTATTTCAGCGTCACAAACTTTTTTGTTTTCACACCAGGGGGCTAACAATATTTAGGTTATAAAAGAATATAAAAATAAATCTTGTTTTTTTATTTGAAAAAAAAAAAAGAAACTTTGGGATTGCTAAATAACAGACTAAATAAATATATAAAGCAACGGAACCATCATAGTATTTTTATAGTATTTTTGAACTACTACAAAAGGAAGGGCGGTTATTGGATTATTTACCAACCTGAGTCTGATAGACTCTATCATTTTTTTTTTTCTATTTCTTCAATGTAAGTAAGGTAAAAGTAAATTCCATTATAGAGCCGTATGCAATGCGCAAAAAATGCCTGTACGGTTGTTCAATTATATCTTTTTTGATTAGTCTTTATCTACTCACCTTTCACTTTCATCATGCGAGTATAGAAGAAACATTTTTTATGTTATATCATAGATTATATCATCAGGGTAATGATCCATCAACCCGCTAGTTCTTTTTATGAGGCACAGACGGGAGAATTTGTCTTGGAAGCGGAAGAGCTGCTGAAGCTGCGCGAAACCATCACAAGGGTTTATGCCCAAAGGACAGGCAAACCCTTATGGGTTGTATCCGAAGACATGGAAAGAGATGTTTTTATGTCAGCAACAGAAGCCCAAACTCATGGAATTGTTGATCTTGTAGCGACTGAATAAAAAAAAAAACAAGGATTTCACATGAATTCGTGATTTGATATTTTATCTTCTTACCGAATTTACTATTCTATTTATATCTATTACTATTCTATTTATAAATTTCTTAATATAGAAATTTATAATATAGAAAAAAAAGAATTTCTAAGGATCCGGTTAAGATCGATCTAAACCAGCCCATTATATATATATGATTCAACATGCCAACTATTAAACAACTTATTAGAAACACAAGACAGCCAATCAGAAATGTCACGAAATCCCCCGCTCTTGGAGGATGTCCTCAGCGACGAGGAACATGTACTAGGGTGTATGTGCGACTCGTTCAGACCGTGGACTAGGATAAAAGAAAGAAAACAATTGATCCAGTATCACCAATCCGTACCAGTGAGTAGGATAGAATGGACGAACTCCATTGAATATTCAATAACTTAAAAAAAAAGATCTATCCTTCGATTGGGGTATCAAATGTATGGTTCCCGTTGGTGCAAATCCAATCACCTCAATTTTAAATTTAAGATGAGAAAGGATTCCCCATTGATAGCAAATAGTATTCATTAAGCAGGGGAAATCTTATTTTAAAAAGTCAAAATTTTAGGCCTTATTCTTGAAACAACGGACTAATAGGGTCAGCTACTCAGCAAATCTTCATAATTAAATACCGTTACTGTATAAATAGATCTCGTTGTGAAAGACCTAGTACTAGATAATTTTTGGTAGAGCCAAAGGATGTGAACTGTACAAGTTAACAATAACATTCATTAAATGAAGGAAGGGCTCCGGTGTATAGAGAGGACCTCGCCGTTTAAGAAGTAACCATAGAAACGATGGAACCCACTAGAATCTATTTTTATTTATTACTTTGTATCAATACAATTTTTATTTCTATTTTATTTCTAGGCGAAATGCCTAAAAAAAAAATCGTGGTCGGGAAGGTTAGAGTAGCAAAAGCCATTGGAATTTTTATTTTATACATTGGAAGAATCCGTTTTGTTATTAATAGACTAGGACACGGGAAGGGAATAACTGAAAGAAAGGAAATCAATTAGTTATTCATCAAAGTTTCATTTATTCAATGACCAGAATTAAACGAGGGTATATAGCTCGAAGACGTAGAACAAAAATCCGTTTATTTGCATCAAGTTTTCGCGGGGCTCATTCAAGACTTACTCGGACTATTACTCAACAGAAAATAAGAGCTTTGGTTTCGGCTCATAGGGATAGGGGTAGACAAAAGAGAGATTTTCGTCGTTTGTGGATCACTCGTATAAATGCAGTAATTCGAGACAATAAAGTATACTTTAGTTATAGTAGATTAATAAACAATCTGTACAAGAAACAGTTGCTTCTTAATCGTAAAATACTTGCCCAAATAGCTATATTAAATAAGAGTTGTCTTTATATGATTTCCAATGAGATCATAAAATAAAGAGATTGAAAGGAATCCGTTGGAATGGTTTAAACGGAGTTCCCTGGAAAATGAACTCTGGGAAGGTAGAGTAGAAATTAGTATAATAAAATATGAAATCGTCATCAAAATGAAGAAACACGTTCAATAAAAAGTATTTCTTATACTTCCCCTATTTTTTTTTTTCAAATGACACGACAATCAAATCTGGATTTCCTATTTTTAGAAAAAATAGCGTCAATCCACATTTGAGTTTGGATTGGAATTTTTTTGATTCAATTCAAGAGTCATCCTATTTTTTTCTGGTTCGAAGACCCGGAGTTCTAGTGGTTGACTCGCTTCTTTCAAATTGTTTCTCATTATTAAGAAAAGGTAACGGAGATAAAATACGAGCTTGTTTTATAGCAATAGTAATTAATCGTTGTTGTTTTAAGGTCAATCGATTCACTCGTCTAGATAATATTTTTCCTTGTTCGCTAATAAATCGACTAATTAAACTCATGTTTCTATAATCAATTCGATCCCCCGATTGAATCGGAGGCAAACGCCTACGAAAAGATCGCTTGGATTTCAGAAAGATTCGCTTGGATTTATCCATGGTTTGTTTATTCCTTATCCTAAAGAAAAGACCCGAATCCTATTTCTTAATTATCCATCACAGTTGATCTGATCGAAATAGGATTTGGTTTGTTTATATTTAAATTAATATATATTAGATATATCTAATATGTCATTTTTAATCTTCCTTGGAACGGAAAACTTACACACGAGCGACCGGTTCGATCTATTTCTTTATCTCCCCGTGAATCGTATGTTTGTAACAACAGGGACAGAATTTTTTCAATTCCAATCGACTAGGCGTATTATGTCGATTCTTTTGAGTAATATATCTGGAAATGCCCGTTGATTCCTTATTAACACGATTTCGAACACAACTGGTACATTCCAAAATCACCGTTACTCGGACATCTTTACCCTTGGCCATGAGCCTCCTTTGGTTTTTGATTCATTCAATTCTTTAATTTTCCGATCCGAAATGAGGAAGAAGAAAGGAACAAAAAAAACAGGTAACTCTAAATCTAATTATGAAAGAAAGATTTCGTTGCAATAAATCAATATAAATCAATATAGTAAAAATAACAATATAGTAATAAATTAAGTAATATAATGATTTCTAGCTATATTACTAGATTTAGAATTTTAAATTGCCGAACAGCATTTCATTTTTATTTAAGTATCTTGTATGATATTGTTGCCCCAACCATCACATTTCACTCTATTTTTTATTAATTTTATTAAAATTTGAGCCTGGCCCGAGTTACTAGTTTCAACGAGGGAACCCCCCCCCTTTTTTTTTTCGAATATATATTCGAAAAAAAAAAGAAGGGAAGGGATTAGTTACAGATATTTGATTCTATCTCTAATCCTTTCCCCCCCCTACCATAGCAATAACAAGAATTAAAAAAAGGGGAATATCAACGCATCCGGAAAAAAACGATTGATCTCTATCAATAAACCTGCTAAAGATCCGAACCATAGAGTACTTACTACCGGTGCCACGGAGAGATATGTTTTTAGATCTCGCATTTTAAATTCTCCTCCTTCTTTATTATTTCTAATATATAATGGTAATACATATATAACCAGATGTGTATATGTACTTAATGATTGGCCACTTTTATTTATACGCGGAATCCCTAATTCAAGTTGAAATGTACAAAATAAATTGTACTCTTTTATTTAATCTTAAAAGAAATAAATATGCGCCTTTAGGCTAGAAATTTGCGAAAAATACTCATTTTTTTACAGGATCTCATATTTATTTCATACTTTAATATACATTTTTTTACAGGATCTCATATTTATTTCATACTTTAATATAATAGAAATAGAATTATATAATAGAAATAGAATAGAAGTCCTTTACTATTTTTATTTAGTATAATTCTATTTATTTGAAACCAAAACGAAGAAATGACAAGATATTTATCTATATCAATGGAAGAAATAAAGATATGGAAAACAAAACCGGGATTCTCTACAATGACACTGTAGACCAATTGAAAGGGATGTAGCGCAGCTTGGTAGCGCGTTTGTTTTGGGTACAAAATGTCACGGGTTCGAATCCTGTCATCCCTACCTATTACTTCTCTTCTGAACAGTAACGGGGAAGATCGATTAAAAGAAAATTGGATATCCATAAGAAATCTTTAATTTTTTGTTTGATAGTATATATCCAAGACATATTGGGGTCACAAAATATTCTTTGTGATAATAAAGCGCTCTTAGTTCAGTTCGGTAGAACGTGGGTCTCCAAAACCCGATGTCGTAGGTTCAAATCCTACAGAGCGTGATTCTGTGTTCTTGTTAGTCACGCTAGGTCAAAATTACCA